AAAAATACATTTCAATTCGATTTCTTTTTTGTTTTTTCTTAGTTTATCCAACCCATCATGAAAAGTAAAAAAGGGTAAAGTAACCCTTTTTTGATTGTCCTCTAAATTTGTGTCTTGTTCTTCTGCATGTAGAAAAGGAATAAATAAATCAATCAAATTACGGGAGGCCTCGTAAAGTGCTTCTTTAGGAGTTAAACTTCCATTCGTCCATATTTCAAGAAAAAGTATCTCTTGTTTTTCATTCCCATTCCCATAAGAATGAATACTATGATTTGCATTTCGAACAGGCATGAATACAGCATCGATAGGATAACTTCCTTCTTGAGCGTTTTTTGGTGTTTTCATACGATATCCGCGATTCCTCTCGATTTGTAATCCAATATACAAATCAATTGGTTCCACCAGGCTAGCTATATGCTGTGTAGTATCAACTATTTCCACAGAAGGCGGTAAGATGATGTCTTGAGCAGTTACATATCCAGGACCCTTGACACAAATATATGCGTCGCGAGTTCCATATAGATTACTTCTCAATACAATTTCTTTCAAATTCATGAAAATTTCATGTACTGATTCTTCAATACCTACTATGGTAGAATATTCATGTGGTATCTTTTCAGATTTTGCGCGCGTGATACATGTTCCTTCTATTTCTCCAAGCAAAGCCCTTCGCATCGCGATGCCTATTGTATCGGCTTGACCTTTCATAAGTGGAGACAAAAGAAAACGTCCATAATAAAGACGCTTACTGTCTGCTCTTGATTCAACACACTTCCACTGTAGTGTCCGAGTAGATGCTGCTACTTTCTCTCGAAGCATAATAATATTTATTATTTGATCAGATTATTGAATCATTTATTTCTCTTGAAATCCGTTCAATTCTTATTTTATTTCTATACACGTCTTTTTTTAGGAGGCCTGCATCCATTATGTGGCATAGGGGTTACGTCTCTGACAAAACTTAATAGTATACCACTTCTACGAATGGCTCGTAATGCTGCATCTCTTCCAAGACCAGGACCTTTTATCATGACTTCTGCTCGTTGCATACCCTGATCTACTACTGTACGAATAGCATTTGCGGCTGCGGTTTGAGCAGCAAATGGCGTCCCTCTTCTTGTGCCCCTGAAGCCACAAGTACCGGCTGAGGACCAAGAAACTACCCGACCCCGTATATCTGTAACCGTTACAATGGTATTGTTAAAACTTGCTTGAACATGAATAACTCCTTTTGGTATTCGACGTCCATTCTTACGTGAGCCAATACGTCCATTCCTGCGCGAGCCAATTCTTGGTATGGTTTTTGTCATATTTTATCATCTCATAAATATGAGTCAGAGATATACGGAAATATCCATTTCATGTCAAAACAGATCCTTTATTTGTGTATTGGGTCCTTTTGAGAGTCCCTTTTAAGAAAGATTATCCCTGTCTCTGTTTATGCCTTGGGTTGGAACAAATTACTATAATTCGTCCCCGCCTGCGGATCAGTCGACATTTTTCACAAATTTTACGAACGGAGGCCCTTATTTTCATATTTGTAATTCCTTACCTTAATTTCGAATCTACTCCTTGGAAGAAAATAAGTCTCTTGAAATTTTGAACCTCCAATTGCATCCGCACGAGAGGGATGTTGAAAAAGCCGCTTAGTCGGTCGAATCTTTGTTGCGGAGTCTATAAATTATGCGTCCCCTGGTTGAATCATAACGACTTACTTCAATTTTTACTCTATCGCCTGGCAGTATCCGTATAAAACTACGTCGGATCCTTCCTGAAACATAACCTAGAATCAGATCTTCATTATCTAAACGAACCCGAAACATACCATTGGGAAGTGATTCAGTAATTAAACCTTCATGAATCCATTTTTGTTCTTTCATTCCAGGTAACCCCCTTGAATTATCAACTAATGGAGGAGGAGTGATATTAGACAACCCGCCTTTTCTCTTTTTTTTCACAAAACAAAGAGGAAGTTACGGATGCAATTCGGATACCAGAAAGATCACCATATATAACACAAAATTTCTCCTCCGATTCCTTCTAGTCGAGCCTCTCGGTCTGTCATTATACCTCGAGAAGTAGAAAGAATTACAACACCCATTCCTCCTAAAATCCTAGGAATTCGTTGATGGTTGGAATAGATTCGTAGGCCGGGTCGGCTGATACGTTTTAAAACAGTTCTATATGGCCCTTTTCTATTCCTTCTATGTCGCAGAGTTGAAACCAAGAAAAATTTATTGCTTACTCGATGTTTTCTCACATTTTCGATAAAGCCTTCTCGCAGAAGTATTTTAACAATGTTTTCGGTGATATTTGTAGATGCTATTCGAACCGTTCCTTTTTTATCCATGTCAGCATTTCGTATAGAAGTTATTATTTCAGCAATAGTGTCCCTACCCATGATGAACTATAATTATTGGTGCCCCCGAGTTTTTATATAATCAACATGCTCTGCTTTTTTATTCTTTTTTTTTTTATTTAAGGTATATGCGTGAGAAACAATCTACTAATGCATTCTACTGATTAAATGAATCTTATTTAGATACCCTACTATTTCAGATAGCCTATTATTTTATTTTAGATGACCTACTTATCTATATTATGATTATGTTCTCGTCTATTAGTATTTATAATACCTCAGGAGCTAATGAGACTATTTTAGTAAAATTCAACTGTCTCAATTCCCGAGCGATCGCACCAAAAACTCGAGTTCCTTTTGGATTTCCTTCTTGATCAATGACAACTGCTGCATTGTCATCATATTGTATTATCATACCATTGTTACGTTTGAGTTCTTTACATGTACGTACAATTACAGCTCTGATTACTTCTGATCTTTGTAGAGGCATATTGGGCACTGCTTCTTTGATTACAGCAACAATAACGTCGCCAATATGAGCATATCGGCGATTACTAGCTCCTATGATTCGAATACACATTAATTCTCTAGCCCCGCTGTTGTCCGCTACATTTAAATAGGTCTGAGGTTGAATCATATTATTATTATTTTTTTTTCTTTCAAAGCGCGAAGAAAAAAAGAAGAAATATTGTTTGTCCAGAAATAGAAATAAAGAAATTGCGGTTTTTTTCATCACAAGGCCCCTTCCCTTTCGTTTCATACCCCTATTCCACAATAACGAATTGAGTTCGTATAGGCATTTTGGACGCAGCTATAGAAATAGCTTCTCTGGCTACAATTTCTGATACTCCACCCATTTCATAAAGTATTCGACCCGGTTTAACGACGGATACCCAATATTCGGGAGATCCTTTCCCCGAACCCATACGTGTTTCGGTAGGCCTTACTGTAACAGGTTTGTCTGGAAATATACGTACCCATATTTTTCCACCACGACGCGCATATCTTGTCATGGCTCGTCGCCCCGCTTCTATTTGTCTAGATGTGATCCAAGCGGGTTCAAGTGCCTGAAGGGCGTATCCGCCGAAACAAATTCGATTGCCTCGATAAGATATTCCCTTCATTCTTCCTCTATGTTGTTTACGAAATCTGGTTCTTTTGGGGTTATAGTTGATGGTTGTTTCTCAATGCCATCTCTACTGCAGAACCGGACATGAGAGTTTCTTCTCATCCAGCTCCTCGCGAATGAAACAATTAAAAAATATTACAGATATTTATTTGTATTTAATGAATAAAATAATACATAATGGAATTTTTTGAGATCGAATCTGTCACGTAGGAATTGTTATATCTTGCTCGTATATAAAATTATAAATAGATTTCGATTCTATTATTTTTATTTTCTTTATAATTATAAAATTATAATATATAAAGATATATTATAATTTCTATTAAATTTTTATAATTTATATTAAATTTTGTAAATCTAAGAATATATAATAGAATCAAAAAAAAATAGAATTCTATTTAATTTCAAATAATTGTCTTAAATTAATGAATCTTTATTTTTACCTTTATTCAATCGCCCAAAACTTAGCAATCCAATAAGGCTTTCGCGGGCGAATATTTGCCCTTTTAACATCACCTTTCATTCGTAGGGGCATCCCATAACCTAACAGAATAGAATTGGTTCTTGGCTCGTTCCGCCATCCCACCCAATGAATCATTAGGATTCGTTTTCAAGGAATCTTATGCAGTCACGGGTTCCGTCGTTCCCATTGCTTCTCGTTCTCGATTAATGGCTAGGCCCAAACTCTGCAATGGAGCTCCTAATAAAAATTGTTCCTAAATCAATCTACTCAGTCTTTATTGACTTGATGCTCTTTATAATTTTTTCTTATGAATTGGATTCATCTAATTCATTATTAATTATGGACGAATCAAATACGTATTAATGCTTTATTACACTGCCTTTTTTGAGATAGTTCATAGACCATACATATTGGAATCATATATCATTGCTATTCTTTTTCTTTCTTTCTCTCACCCCTCCACCTATCCATATCCCTTTGTTTTTGCTTCACTTAGAATCTTATTGACTTGTCTTTTATGTAAGATTTCAGTTGCTACAACGATATGATCGATACATCAATCATATAGTGACCGGTTCCTTGGATCTAGATAATACGAAGCAATGAGCTGGTTATTAGTTATCTAGTTATTAGTTCATACTAGGGGGTGGTCCCTTGCTTTTTAATCCTAACCCTAAATAAAAAACCAACGAGTCACACACTAAGCATAGCAATTATATGGAGTCAATCGAATTGTTATTCAACCTTATAGAATTAGAAAAATTAGAATTTTTTTTTTTATTTTGGAAAAAAGATGAACGAGTTTGTGATTTTTATTCAATTGCCGGATCGGATGAGTCGAACAGAAAGACAACGGAAGGACCGTTATTCCTCGTCTGTAAATATCCAAATTTTGATTCCTAATGCCCCGTAGATAGTTCGAACTGTATAGGAACAATAATCAATTTTAGCTCGAATGGTTTGTAGGGGAACCCTACCTTCTCTGATCCATTCGACACGTGCAATTTCTTTTCCGTCGATACGCCCTGCAATTTGTACTTGAATTCCTT